TCTGAGAGTTGTTTCATGGATCCGCAAGAGAGTACTTGGGTTCTCCCAATAAATAAAAAGCGTATCATGCCTGAATCGAACCGGGGTTCGCGGTGGTGGAGGAACCGGATCGGAAAAAAGAGGGATTCTAGTTGTAAGATAGCTAATGAAACCGTAGCTGGAATTGAGATCTCATTCAAAGAGAAAGATAGCAAATATCTGGAGTTTCTTTTTTTATCCTATACGGATGATCCGATCCGCAAGGACCATGATTGGGAATTGTTTGATCGTCTTTCTCCGAGGAAGAAGCGAAACATAATCAACTTGAATTCGGGACAGCTATTCGAAATCTTAGGGAAAAACTTGATTTGTTATCTCATGTCTGCTTTTCGTGAAAAAAGACCAATTGAAGGGGAGGGTTTCTTCAAACAACAAGGAGCTGAGGCAACTATTCAATCAAATGATATTGAGCATGTTTCCCATCTCTTCTCGAGAAAGAAGTGGGGCATTTCTTTGCAAAATTGTGCTCAATTTCATATGTGGCAATTCCGCCAAGATCTCTTCGTTAGTTGGGGGAAGAATCAGCACGAATCGGATTTTTTGAGGAACGTATCGAGAGAGAATTGGATTTGGTTAGACAATGTGTGGTTGGTAAACAAGGATCGGTTTTTTAGCAGGGTACGGAATGTATTGTCAAATATTCAATATGATTCCACAAGATCTATTTTCGTTCAAGTAACGGATTCTAGCCAATCGAAAGGATCTTCTGATCAATCCAGAGATCATTTCGATTCCATTAGAAATGAGGATTCCGAATATCACACATTGATCGATCAAACAGAGATTCAGCAACTAAAAGAAAGATCGATTCTTTGGGATCCTTCCTTTCTTCAAACGGAACGAACAGAGATAGAATCAGATCGATTCCCGAAATGCCTTTTTGGATCTTCCTCAATGTCCAGGCTATTCACGAAACGTGAGAAGCAGATGAATAATCATCTGCTTCCGAAAGAAATCGAAGAATTTCTTGGGAATCCTACAAGATCAATTCGTTCTTTTTTCTCTGACAGATGGTCAGAACTTTATCTGGGTTCGAATCCTACTGAGAGGTCCACTAGAGATCAGAAATTTTTGAAGAAAAAACAAGATGTTTCTTTTGTCCCTTCCAGGCGATCGGAAAATAAAGAAATGGTTGATATATTCAAGATAATTACGTATTTACAAAATACCGTCTCAATTCATCCTATTTCATCAGATCCGGGATGTGATATGGTTCCGAAGGATGAACCAGATATGGACAGTTCCAATAAGATTTCATTCTTGAACAAAAATCCATTTTTGGATTTATTTCATCTATTCCATGACCGGAACAAAGGGGGATACACGTTACACCACGATTTTGAATCAGAAGAGAGATTTCAAGAAATGGCAGATCTATTCACTCTATCAATAACCGAGCCGGATCTGGTGTATCATAGGGGATTTGCCTTTTATATTGATTCCTACGGGTTGGATCAAAAAAAATTCTTGAATGAGAACTCCAGAGATGAATCGAAAAAGAAATCTTTATTGGTTCTACCTCCTCTTTTTTATGAGGAGAATGAATCTTTTTATCGAAGGATCAGAAAAAAATCGGTCCGGATCTACTGCGGGAATGATTTGGAAGATCCAAAACTAAAAACCGCGGTATTTGCTAGCAACAACATCATGGAGGCAGTCAATCAATATAGATTGATCCGAAATCTGATTCAAATCCAATATAGCACCTATGGGTACATAAGAAATGTATCGAATCGATTCTTTTTAATGAATAGATCCGATCGCAACTTCGAATATGGAATTCAAAGGGATCAAATAGGAAATGATACTCTGAATCATATAACTATAATGAAATATACGATCAACCAACATTTATCGAATTTGAAAAAGAGTCAGAAGAAATGGTTTGATCCTCTTATTTCTCGAACCGAGAGATCCATGAATCGGGATCCTGATGCATATAGATACAAATGGTCCAATGGGAGCAAGAATTTCCAGGAACATTTGGAACATTTCGTTTCTGAACAGAAGAGCCTTTTTCAAGTAGTGTTCGATCGATTACGTATTAATCAATATTCGATTGATTGGTCCGAGGCTATCGACAAACAAGATTTGTCTAAGTCACTTCGTTTCTTTTTGTCCAAGTCACTTCTCTTTTTGTCCAAGTCACTTCCCTTTTTGTCCAAGTCACTTCCCTTTTTCTTTGTGAGTATCGGGAATACCCCCATTCATAGGTCCGAGATCCACATCTATGAATTGAAAGGTCCGAACGATCAATCCTGCAATCAGTTGTTAGAATCAATAGGTGTTCAAATCGTTCATTTGAATAAATTGAAACCCTTCTTATTGGATGATCATGATACTTCCCAAAGACCGAAATTCTTGATCAATGGAGGAACAATATTACCATTTTTGTTCAAAAAGATACCAAAGTGGATGATTGACTCATTCCATACTAGAAATAATCGCGGGAAATCCTTTG